AATAATACTTTCATAGAATATCTTAATTAAATTATATGTAATGATCAATGAATTCGGCTGAATTCTATATCTACATGCGTAAAAATCCTAGCAAGAATCTAATCTATTCTTATTCTATAAAAATTTTATATATAAAATTGCCCTGTAATTGACCAAGACCCAATACTAATATTATTATTTATTAGTATAGAATGGAAGTATAGATGGGGCGTGGCCAAGTGGTAAGGCAACGGGTTTTGGTCCCGGTATTCGGAGGTTCGAATCCTTTCGTCCCAGGTAGATACATTGTATCAGAGTAAAAGTTTATTTTGAAAGTAACGTTATGTTTAAATGCCTAATATTGGATAGAATGTCATTCTTGTTTCTTTTATGATTCTTTTATGAATCATATCTTTGTTTTTCACAACATACAGATATTACTAAATAGATTTGTTTGTCATCAAGATATGATGGTAACATAGGTCACACCCTAGTTGAATTCAATTAATTAAAAAATAAAGTATGGCCGGATTTTTCATCATATGATATGTTCATTCCCTTCATATTGAAGGGGTTTAGAGCTTCTTAATTTGAAGAAAAACCTTACGTCTCATATCTTTTTAAATTTTCAACGATACATTTTATTTTGAATTACACTAAGAAAGAGCCCTTCTTTACTATATCCTATATCGTATTCTTTATCCATTCAAATTAAACTTAAAAAAAATGGGGTAGCCAAATTATTAGGATCTCTTTATTCTAAACAGGAGGAGGGTTATTACATTCAATTAATGGGATTAAGTCTCTTAAGACAAGACTGGGTTTGGGTAAACTAAAAAATTAGGAGCAAGCGCCTAATCTGGACTTGTTTGTCTTTGTCCCTAGAGAGTATCCTTTCCCCAAACCTTTTTATTTTGATTTTGATTCAGCATTCCCAGAGCGTCGTGGGATAGATAGTTCTTAATTAGTAATTAGTAACAGTAATAGGAGGTCTTATTTTATTAAATATATGTATATCTGTGTATGTCCGAATCTCATTAATAACGAATCAAGTTACATATGTAACGGATCCATAATAAAGACTGTAGTTCAGTCTATCTCATAGGTACGAAAAACCCCTAATTCGTTCATCTTATCTTATTAATAAAATTTGAATCGAAAGAACAAGTACTTAAATATTCTCTTCAATCGGTCTTTTTTATCTATCTCACACAAAAAAATAAAATGTTTTTTTTTGTCAATCCATTTATCTGCTTTAAATCGTTGATGGTTCAATTCGAAAAGAAACAGATATTTTAATTTTTTTAATAAAAAGTAAAGTTAAAGTGTTGCATTCATACAATAACATACAATAATAGGTGGGATCTTGCTAAGATTGCTTCAAAAAAATTTTTGCCATCTTTGTATAGAAGAATTTGTATAGGAGAAAAAAGGGTATAGATTAATATGTTTATGTATCGACGGAACCAATGACTATTCATGATTCCATAATTGAATCAATTCCATATGGGTTCCAAATTAGAGGAATTTTTTGTTATGCTAAAACTTCGTTTGAAACGCTGTGGTAGAAAGCAACGTGCGACTTGAAGGACACGATCCGTTGTGGATTTTTATTCTTACATCCGCCATCTTTTCTATGAATGAAGGTGCTCTTGACCCGACATCTGTTCTGTTTTCACTAGAATCCTTTTTTGTTAGGTTGTAATGAATATAGTACATGATGGAGCTCGGGTAGAAAGTATGGATTCATCTTTCAGGGGGCAAGAATCTAGGGTTAATACCAATCAATAAATTGGAACAACTTTGTAAGTATATCATATATATCAATATAGAAATTGAAAGGATCCGATTCAGTCAAGTTTTTAATTCAAAAGTAAAATTTGTTGAAATTGAGAAAAGTCTTTCGATTCAAAGTGTATCACGCGGGAATCGAGCGTTTATATGATTCTTTGATAGAAAGAAATCACAAAAGGGGTCTGTTGCTGCCATTTTGTAAGGATTAAGAAGCACCGAAGTAATGTCTAAACCCACTGATTTAAAACAAAAAAAAGGATCCCAGAACAAGGAAACACCGTTTTTTCAATTGTCTCAATAACTGGATAATAATAAAGATTAAATGAGACAAGCAAGAGGGGGTTAAAGACCATTCAAAAAATTAAATAAATTGCCTAAAGATTTTTTTCTTTTAAGCTCTTTGAGAATTATCAAACTTGAGTTATGGGTACAAATGATTTTTATTTTTTTTCAGGAAGGAGGAAGAAAAAAATGAGTTAAATCCCATTCTAATTTATTTTATTAACTCCTTTGCCAGAAATTCGAATTCTATACGTAGACAAAACTCCAAATCATTTTTTCTCGAGCCGTACGAGGATAAAACTTCCTATACGTTTCTAGGGGGGGTCTTGTTCATTTACTTAGATCTATCCCAATGAGCCGTCTATCGAATCGTTGCAATTGATGTTCGATCCCGAAGAGAAGGAAGAGATCTTCGGAACGTAGGTTTTTATGATCCGATAAAGAATCAAAGTTATTTAAACGTTCCTGCTATTCTATATTTCCTTGAAAAGGGCGCTCAGCCCACAGGAACTGTTCGGGATCTTTTAAAAAAGGCAGAGGTTTTTAAGTAACTTGGTCCTAATCAAACAAAATTGAATTAAGGAAATAAAGAAATAGAAAGGGATAGTAATTCTTATATAAATTTTTGTATTTATATATAATTTTTTCCTTTTTTGGATTCTACTCATATCTATTTTTCATTGCTTCTATAAAATCTCATGTTCTAGAACGACAAAACTCGAGTTGCTTGATCCTAGAAATATAAAATTCTGGGAGTTCCTTCAATTGGTCGGTTTTCGTTGAATACTAATAAGTAATAACCAAGGAATCCTCCCTTTTTTATTCTAGTTACTTATTATTGATTATTGATTCAATCTGATATTTTTTTCTACTTGGTATTTTTTTATTCCTCTATCTAAACTTTTTTCGGCTATGTAGTGCCAATACAACACAAGCCCTTTTTTTAATAGTATTAAAAAAATTCCATTTATATTTATTTTGTTTTTCCGTTGTATTATTTCTCAACATTTATATTGACAACAGTGTATCGAACAAATATAATTCATCGTGATAAGTCGATAAATTTATTTTTGTCCGAGCGGTTTGATTTTTACCTTATATTATTCAAATGATGGGATTCCTTGAATTCTCTTTGATATAATAAGAATAGGGGTTTTGATTTTAAAGTCGATAACATAAGAACGAAGAGGTGGTCTATAAATTTTGACATTTATCTATCTTTTTTTTATTGTATTTACATAAACTTTTTATATTCGGGTTGCTAACTCAACGGTAGAGTACTCGGCTTTTAAGTGCGGCTAGGATCTTTTACACATTTGGATGAAGCGAGGGATTCGTCCATACCATCGGTAAAGTTTGGAAGACCACGACTGATCCTGAAAGGGAATGAATGGAAAAAATAGCATGTCGGATCAACGAAGAGTTCTGAGAATATTTCATTCTTTCCGAATCGGTACAAACCGTTGTGTTCTTTTTTGAAACGGAACAAAATGAATTCAATTTCAAGTTGGGTCGGATGAATAAATGGATATAGAGCCCTATACGGCTTCAATTTATTTATTTATTGAATATATGATATGATTATTGATTATAGGGAAAAAGCAACGAGCTTCTGTTCTTAATTTGAACGATTACCCGATCTAATTAAACGTTAAAAATGTATTAGTGCCTGATACGGGAAGGGATTATCCCATGAACGAATTCTTTATATTTTAATGAATCCTAACTATTGACATTTTCCATTATGGAATATAAATGTGTGCGTAGAAGAAACAGTATATTGATAAAAAAATTCCAAAATCAAAAGAGCGATTAGGTTGAAAAAATAAAGGATTTCTAAGTCTTTTGTTATCCTATAACGAACATAAACTTATTCGTTTAAATGGAAAAGAGAGGATAGATAATCCATTGATAAGTTTACCTGTATACCCGAGGTATCTATTCGTTTATTACTCGAATACCTCGTTTTGACTGTATCGCACTATGTTTCATTGATAACCCCCAAAATCCTCTACCTTTAGTTCAATTAGAATTTCAAATGGAAGAATTCCAAAGATATTTAAAGCTAAATAGATCTCAACAACACTACTTCTTATATCCACTTATCTTTCAGGAGTATATTTATGCACTTGCGCATGATCATGGTTTAAATAGAAATAGATCCGTTTTGTTGGAAAATGCAGGTTCTACTAAGTTCAGCTTACTAATTGTGAAACGTGCAATTGAGCGAATGTATCAGTATGAACAGAATCATTTGATTCTTTTTGCTAATGATTTTACCCAAAATACCTTTTTTGGGCGCAACAAAAATTTTAATTTTAAAATGATATCAGAAGGATTTGCAGTCATTGTAGAAATTCCGTTTTATCTCCGATTATTATCTTCGCTAGAAAGGAAAGGAATAGTTAAATCTCATAATTTACGATCAATTCATTCAATATTCCCTTTTTTAGAGGACAAATTTTCACATTTAATTTATGTGTTAGAGATACTAATACCCTACCCAATCCATCTGGAAATATTAGTTCAAACTCTTCGCTACTGGGTAAAAGACGCTTCTTCTTTACATTTATTAAGATTCTTTCTCCACGAGTATCGTATTTGGAATACTCCAAAAAAAGCCAGTTCTTGTTTTTCAAAAATAAATCAAAGGTTTTTCTTCGTCCTATATAATTCTCATCTATGTGAATACGAATCCATCTTCGTCTTTCTTCGTAACAAATCTTCTCATTTATGCTCAACGTCTTCTGGAACCCTTCTTGAACGAATTTTTTTCTATGGAAAACTAAAACATCTTGGACTTGTAGAAGCTTTTGCTAAGGCCTTTCAGGACAACCTATGGTTGTTTAAGGACCCTTTCATGCATTATATTAGTTATCAAGGAAAATCCATTCTCGCTTCAAAAGGGACGCCCCTTTTTATGAAAAAATGGACATATTATTTTG